AAAGCAGAAGAATATCTTCTATCTTATTTTGTTATTATGATCTGGATTTCAGCTTTATCGATTCTAAATTATTAGAATTCGAATTTTTTATATTAAAAAAGAATCAAATATTTAATAATAGTTAATAGCTAAGCCTAAACTAAGATCTAGTTTCTCGAATTCCTATGTATGTAGAATTTCTGTGAGCCCGCTTAGCTCAGAGGTTAGAGCATCGCATTTGTAATGCGATGGTCATCGGTTCGATTCCGATAGCCGGCTTTTCTCTATTTTATTTTGTATTTGTTTGATTTTTTTTACATGATGAATAATTTTTTGAAATCAAAGAACAAACAATAAGGTCCCCTTTCCTTGAATAAAAGGAAAAGAAAGAGTCTTTTTCCTGATTTGGTGTGCGGAGAATTAACCCTTTCTTTTCCTTTTAGTTTACTAACGTATTTTCAAATCAAAATACAAAATAAAATATATAATTCAAAAATGGATTCGTATACGATATTTATACAATACTAATTCATTTCATTATTTCTTATTTATTGTACTTCAGGGGATTTCGCTTCATTTATTATTTAGTTCAGTTTTAATTTCGATTTCTTTTGTAAAATGAAATATAAAAAAAGAAAATAAATAAAGAAAAAAACAAAGAAAGGAGTCTTTATGTCGCGTTACCGAGGGCCTCGTTTCAAAAAAATACGCCGTCTAGGGGCTTTGCCTGGATTAACTAAAAAAAGGCCTAGAGCCAGAACTCATCTTAGAAACCAATCACCTTACGGGAGAAGATCTCAATATCGTATTCGTCTAGAAGAAAAACAAAAATTGCGTTTTCATTATGGTATTACAGAACGACAATTACTTAATTACGTGCGTATCGCCAGAAAAGCCAAAGGGTCAACAGGTCAGGTTTTACTACAATTACTTGAAATGCGTTTGGATAACATCCTTTTTCGATTGGGTATGGCTCCGACTATTCCGGCAGCCCGCCAATTAGTTAACCATAGACATATTTTAGTTAATGGTCGTATAGTGGATATACCAAGTTATCGTTGCAAACCCCAAGATACTATTATGGCAAGGGATGAACAAAAATCCAGAACTCTAATTCAAAATTATCTTGATTCATCTCCCCGTGAGAAATTGCCCAAACATTTGACCCTTCACCCATTCCCATATAAAGGATTAGTCAATCAAATAATAGATAATAAGTGGGTCGGTTTCAAAATAAATGAATTGCTAGTGATAGAATATTATTCCCGTAAGACTTAACCCGAAATAAAATACAAAGCAAAGAGTTCGGACAATTTTGCCCCTTTCTTTTGTAGAAGTAAATTGACTTAAGGTTTACGGAAAGAGAGGGATTCGAACCCTCGGTAAACAAAAGCCTACATAGCAGTTCCAATGCTACGCCTTGAACCACTCGGCCATCTCTCCGACACAAAGATTATGACTAAGAAACCGAAGAAATAGCGAGAAATTACTATATTCATATTTATATGAATACTTTCAATTTTTGTCTCGATAGGGATGCCCAGCCCAAATAGACCGGATTAAATCAATGAATTTGAACGAATCAACTGATTGATTGATGGGTTTATGTTTTTTAGACCATGTATGATTAATGGATACTCTTCACCCATGATTCTATTTCGATTTCGACTAAAATTCCTTTCTAGTTTTCAAGTTCTCGCTAACAAATCCTTTATCTCATCGATCGATTACAAATTCTGAATCATCCCGGGGATATTTCTATTTGATTGTATAGTGTATACTCGCTATGGACACAACAAAAATAAACAGTTATTCTATTGATTTCCATCATAGAATGATTATTCGATTCTTTTTCCTTTACTCTTTAAATCAAAACGATTTTTGACCTAATCGAAAAATTCCTTGATTCTTCCGCTTCGATGAAATTGGAATAGTTCCCATACTACTCCATTTGTTTTGTATGAATTTGAATAGGATTCAACTATTTTATTTCTTTTCTTATTGATTCTTGTTATTGATTTTTGAAAAGGAGCCAATTTGAGTATTTGGAATAAAAAAAAAGAAGTAGTAGGAAAAGGTTCATTAGATTTATTTTGTTTGGAAATGAATCTGTTTTTATGCTATTTCGTACTGTACAAATCCTTTGTTTGTGGAATCATTTTCCCCCCAAAAAAAAAGGTAATAAGAAGAATTCGAGAATGGATTGATACCTATGCCTAGATCGCGGATAAATGGAAATTTTATTGATAAGACCTTTTCAATTGTGGCCAATATCTTATTACGAATAATTCCGACAACTTCAGGAGAAAAAGAGGCATTTACTTATTACAGAGATGGTGTGATTTGATTCTTTTTTTTTATTCAAATTTACTGCTTCTAGTTTTACGAGAAAGGCACACGATTCGAGATAGAAAGAAAAAACATTCTAATTCTAGATTATTGTGAAATAAACCTACGCTTGTTGAGGGTGAAGTTTCGAAATAGAACAATCCCTTCTGTCGTGTATCCTCGATTGATGCAGCCTCAAATACTATGCTTCAATTATCGATTTTAGTATTGAGCGAAAGGTTACACCTATGTGTTCTGTATTACAGGTCAATCCTACTTCCTAGTAATATAGTCTAAATAGGCAGCATAGGGGAAGAAGCACTACACCTAGCAATCGACAACACAAAAGCTTTGTTAAAAATTACCTACCTACTCCCTTTTCGTATCTGGATTGGGACTAAAAAAAATGGTTGGGACAACAAATATCCATCTCGTTCGTACTTTGGTTACCCAAATAACCATCGAAGACTGTTGAAGTGACTATTTCCTGGAAATTAGGAGGCGTTGAGGACAAAGGAATTGCTCGAGTTATCCTTTCCATTTAGTATCAAGACCTTACCTTTGATGTTAGTAAAAGCTCTTTCGCAAGAAGGTTGGCTAGATATTTTTTGTAAAAACACTAGCCCCGCTCAGTCCATAATGAAAATATTGCACCCCTTTTTGATTCCATGTATTTCTTATTCTCATTATGCATATTAAAGGAGGAGCCGTATGAGATGAAAATTTCACGTACGGTTCTGGAACGGAGATTCTTTGAATCGAATGACGACCGTAACGGATGTCAGCTCAATCCGAAGGAAATTATGCGGAAGCTTTACAGAATTATTATGAAGCTATGCGACTAGAAATCGATCCCTACGATCGAAGTTATATACTCTATAATATAGGCCTTATCCACACAAGTAATGGAGAACATACAAAAGCTTTAGAATATTATTTTAGGGCACTCGAACGAAACCCATTCTTATCCCAAGCTTTTAATAATATGGCAGTGATCTGTCATTACGTGCGACTATCTCCACTATAGAAAGAAAAAGGAAGACCAAATCTGCTAGTAAATACTAAAAAAAAAAAGCTCGCTACATCTGCATCGTCCAAAACGACGATTTTTATGAGCTGTAGCAAAGAAAGAAACTTCATAGAAGTCAAAATATGAAGAAATCAGATATGCCTAGATACCCTTTTTCAACGTCTATGGATAAAAAAAATCGAGAATTGATAGAGAGGAAGCACCGTAAAGATCTAGTAACGAGGTTTGGGGCCAATACATTAAGAACTGCTTACTTATACTTATATATAAGATAGATAGGAGTTAGGAATTAACTTATGTAATAGAGTCGATCCACTAAGGTATTGAGCGGCGGTGTAGGATCAGATCCCAAAGATAGTAAGTCTTTTCTTTCTTACTTATGGAAAGCCTTTTTCAAAGATTCTATATATATTTAGATATGAAAAAAACTTTCGATATGAAACCGAGATAGTTACCTTGCAGAAAATACTAACGATAGGAGTAAATACCTATGTATGCTTTATTCTTCCGCAGGTGGGAGAAAGGATAAAACAGATTAGAAATCAAAATGAAAGTTTGAAACTCATGCGATTAACCTCTTTTGGTTACCCCGAACAGTGGGATAGATCTATAAGAAATCTCATTCCCCTTTTCCCTTTGATTTGATAGGTAAAAAAAGGACACCAAAAGAATTGACTGCGGAGCCGTATGAGATAGGAAACTCTCAAGTACGGTTCTAAGGAAAGGAATTGACCCACCTATTCCGACCGGGGAGAACAGGCCATTCAACAGGGAGATTCTGAAATTGCGGAGGCTTGGTTCGATCAAGCCGCTGAGTATTGGAAACAGGCGATAACGCTTACTCCCGAGAATTATATTGAAGCACAAAATTGGTTGAGGATCACGGGGCGTTTCGAATAAAAGAATAAAAGTTTTTATTATTTCGAATTTTTTTATTTGTTAGAATTTATCTTGGTCCATTAGGTAAATAAAATGAAATCATTCTTTTGCGAAGAACCAATCAACGAATTTCATTATATCCCTTCTCAGATCGTTCTAGTTTGTTTCGTAGGAATAATGAATACACAGACAGATACAGTACAGAATATTTTTTTTCTTATTAAAACAAATAAATTACTATTCTAAATATAGAATTTTTTTTTTATACTATAAAAAAATGGAATTCGAATACTAAATTTTTTTAGAATATAAAAATATTTATATATATTTAATATTTAAAAATAAAAAATGAATAATATAAATTCTTAAATTTCTTTTAATTATGTATATATATATATATGTATGTATATAATAAAATAGAATAAAAAAAAATTATATTTATAATATAAAAAAAAAACATAGAAATATTCGATATTATTAGAAAATAAAATATTATCAAAAATCTTAGAATGACTAAATATCAGGATGTTTCTTAGTAATGACTAACGACTGTTCGTGCGATTTTTGTTATTTAGAATAGAATAAAATCGAATCTATAGAATAAAATCGAATCTATAGAATAAAATCGAATCTATAGAATAAAATCGAATCTATAGAATAAAATCGAATCTATGAAAAAGTAAAACATTAAGTAGCTCTATCTAATACCTTCTAATTGAGATGAGATAAGAATGGGCTAAGTTGCACAAAAAAGTATTTTTAAATTAATCCAAAAACCAGAAGA